CTATTGCATTGGCGTAAAAACAAAACAATATCTGATTCCTTGAAATCAAGGAAAGATATTGAAAAATAAATTTTCGAAATCAACTTTTATATGTAGCGGAAAAGAATAGCGATTTATTCCTATGAAGTATCCAGTAACAAGAAGATTAAATCGGAAATATCGACAAATTCTTGCCTTGCGTGGTCTAAGGAAATAAAAAAAATCAATCCGCTTGTACAATTTAATCTATATCGAATTAATCTATATCGAATTTAAATATCAGAATAGCTGATATAGTCATCATTCAATGGGTCAGGTCCACTTACTTTTTATTGATTTATAATTTTATGGTGGGTTTGATAAGAACAATGGAGAAGTAAGAATACTTTGGTTTGGTTATTAATAATAGGGATTGGATAAAGGACTACTATGTCACTACAGGGTAGACTACTCCTAATAAGTGCAATTAGTTATTATGATAATGAATAAATGTTCAACTTTCTAACTATAACTCATAATAATCAGAACTCATTATAATGGTGGTTACCTTTTTCTTTTTTTAGAAAAAAAANTATCTCTGTTCTCCGCTGAAAAATGAAGACTAAATCTTGAGTTTAGTGGAAAAAGCCCTTTATCGGATTTGAACCGATGACTTACGCCTTACCATGGCGTTACTCTACCGCTGAGTTAAAAGGGCCCGTTTTATTCAATTCATGAATTTTCCATTATGAGTCTAATGCATATATGTCTGCATATGCATATGTGTCTGCATATATGTATATATGTACATATATGCATAGGGGTTCATACAAGAACCATCAAATAAAAAAATTCTATGGAATCATAACATAAAAAAAGTAGGAAAGACTCTTCGGATCTAGTCATACCATTAGATTCTATTGACAATTCCAAAAAAACTGTTCATAGTATGATAATACTATGATGATGATTATCATAGTATGATGACGGTCGGGTGGATATGCCCCTATCGTCTAGTGGTTCAGGACATCTCTCTTTCAAGGAGGCAGCGGGGATTCGACTTCCCCTGGGGGTAGGGAGGAAGTTGATCGTAGATTATCAATAAATCTAGAATTAATTCTTCCTGGGTCGATGCCCGAGCGGTTAATGGGGACGGACTGTAAATTCGTTGACGATATGTCTACGCTGGTTCAAATCCAGCTCGGCCCAATAATTCGTTGCTCCATGAATATGAAATAACCAATTTGTCCTCCAGAAACAGAAATGCCTGATCCGTAGAAATGAAGAGAAAGAGTCAATTTTTTCTCTATCCATGTTTTTCTCATTCGTTCTGATTTTTCTAACGATCTAGATTAATGATACTTAATTAAGATTAAGTAAGTATCATAAAGATAAAAAAAATAGTATTAAGATTAAGTAAGTATCATAAAGATAAAAAAAATAGTTCTTTTTCTCATTGAAAAATTTATTATCTATTTTTTTGGCAATAAAATAACCACTCGTTACTAGTAATCCGTGTCGCTCTCACTATATTCCATATCCATGTGGATATTCAGTATATCATTCGTGTTTCTGTTACAACACAACGAATAGAATGTTCTTATCAAACTAGTAAGAATATGTATGCCATACACCTTGCTGGGATTGTAGTTCAATCGGTCAGAGCACCGCCCTGTCAAGGCGGAAGCTGCGGGTTCGAGCCCCGTCAGTCCCGAACTAGGATCCGATGAATTTATCAATTCATCTCCCCATTTTCTGTGAAAGGGGGGACAGGTAGCAAGATCTAATCCCCAGCGGAGCGGGGATCCTTATTTCTTTTGTTTTTCGTTTCGCATTTATCATCAGACAAGTACGGGAATTTCAATTTCTTTCACTAATACCGATTGATAAGGGGAGACATATGTAAGTTGGTACAATCGGTGGCATTACTATATTCAGTATTTTAATAGATACCATACTCGTCTGACTTTCTTTTTCAATTGTTCTTAAACAATGAAATGGAATAGAGTTCCCCTATTTTTACCGGGAGTACATACACAAATTGTATTCGTTTATTGTACGATACACAATGAACTTAACATAATTACCTCGACTTTGTTTGTGTATCCTCAATGACTAATTGGAAACAATCTATCTATTCTCATGCAAATTGCACACTGAATTTTTTATCTCATAATTGTATGTAATTGTATGTATAAGTATAAGGAAAGAGAGTTGTATAAGGAAGACAAAGACAGTAGGTTATGGAAAAGAAAAAAAAGTGGAAAAAAGGATGAAAAATTCAATGGAATTCCTGATCCAATAAAGAATCCCATTTCGGATTTAGTATGGATAAAATAAAAGATTTTCTTATGTTATACTATTCAATTCTCGACGATGAATCGATTTGATAGATCAGATATTGTTATTCATAATATTGATCCGATTCAGTATCATCAGAATTCAATTCATCCCATTGAACTGACAGGAGTAAAATTTCTTATCTCTATGGGATTAGATCCCGAGTTATTGCGAAGTAAAAAAACAATGAGATTATGGAAGTCAATATTCTCGCATTTATTGCTACTGCACTGTTCATTCTAGTTCCTACTGCTTTTTTACTTATTATCTACGTAAAAACAGTCAGTCAAAATGATTAATTTAACTGAAACTTGGTTGGATTATTAGTTCTTATCAATGATTGAAGAAATAAAAGAAAGGGATTAAAACTCCAAGTTTTAAATGAAACGATTTGGCTGGAATCATAAGTATCTGAGATAGTGTGGTAGAAAGAACTATATTATATATAGTTCTTTCTACCACACTAGATAGTATTGTATATCATCTAATACATATACATCGAAAAAGCAGTCTAATTCTATTTCTTTTTTTTTCGCTACATCTACTTGTATGGGTTTCGATCAATCCAAAATAATCCAAGGCCAACTCTTCTAATTCCTAGGCTTCTTATAACTTAATAACTTAATATATAGTATAGATTTATATTAATAATTAGATTTATATATTAATAATTAGATTTATATATAAAATATAAAAAAAAATAAAAGAAAACGAAACCGGGGAATCTTTTTTTTTTTTTNAGTTTCGCAAAACGATCAATTAAACGATTGATACAATTCGATCACTCAATCGATTATTCAATTAGTAGTACCCCTAGAGTCCACTTCTTCCCCATACTACGAGTGAGAGGGAAAATGTAAAGACTACCATTAAAGCAGCCCAAGTGAGACTTACTATATCCATGTGAATTATGTCTCCTATCTCTATGAAGGAATTATTTCATTATTGATTATTGATCAATAATCATAGTGGAATCAATGGTGCAGAGTCAAAAGAAAATAGTATTCTGACTTAAGGCTATTGATGAACTAATCCAATGAATCCACTCGTAACAAGTTCCTATATTATAAAATTTCTGGTAGAATCGGGAAGCATTAAGCACAAATACGATACACACACCTTTTTTTTATTTGGAAATAGCAAAGGAATGCTCCTAATGGAACATGTAGAAATAGTAAGACCTATTGTTATTGTTTGTTACCTTTCTTTCATAAGCAAAAGACGTCAAAATATACCATCAAGATAGATAACCATCTATCAGATACCTCTATTTTATTTGATCTAAGGCTTACGTCTTTCTTTCTGTGAAAGAATGGAATGGTAAGACACCACCACCATTATTACATACATTCTTTTTTTTGTAATCTATAGGTAGTGCAAGATAATTAGGAAGTCTTGATAGTCTTTTGTATAATCTCTTCTTCAATCCTAGGAGCAAAAATGGAGTGTCCTTTAGGAACCTTTGGATACTAAGATTTCCTTTCCGACCTCTTACTTTCGTAGTTCTGAATCCCAGAATTGACTCTCACTATTTATTTGATTCAATTGATATCATAAATCAAATAAATGTCCGAATCAATCATTAATTAATAAGTAAGGGTTACTTCATACCTATTGGTTTAGATCAGCAGAATAAGAAATTTCAAGTCTTTTGTTGATCAGGCGACACCCGGATTTGAACTGGGGATAAAGGATTTGCAGTCCCCCGCCTTACCACTTGGCCATGCCGCCAAATCTGATCCAAAATGGACAATATTTTTATCCATCCATATTCTATTACTAATTTTTTTTTGATCTTGAATCCCATTGTACTTATCCCTTTTCAAAAATGAATCCCTATTTTTTATTGGATCCAGTTTAGATTATTCTCTTCGATTGATTGTATCTCAAAAGACACACTGCTTAAAAACTTCCCTTCTCCTTCTATGAGAAAAAATAGATTTCCGGTCAGAGACCGAAAAATTCAGGGCAAATTGGAACCATTAACGATTTTTACTTTAGAATTAGTGAACGGTTCTTAAATTTGTATCTCAAATTGTGTTTCTTTAATGGTATAACAAAATCAAATTGATTTACGACTAATCAGTATCAATTATTTTCAATAATCAATCCTTTTCAATTTCAATTATAACAAAATATATGTGGATATGTAAACCCCAGAACAGAAATTGTTACACAGATACCGAATTGGGTCTTTCTCTTATGTACATATCCCTATAGAGAATTATCGTGCTTAAATTTTTCATTGAATATTTTGAATAGAAAATAGGAATTATGATATAGTGCGACCTGACTTCTGTTGCCACAAGTAAAATTACGATAAAAGATGCGATATGCGGATAGGTATATCGGCATGTACTTAATAAATACTACTCCTATTACTATTACGCAATTCAATCGTATTCTCTCTATAAATTCTACTACCAAAAAGAATCCGCGAATTCTTTTTTGAACATTAAAGTGTGCTAAAAAAAGGAAATTCTATAGTGTGCTAAAAAAAGGAAATTCTATACTGCTCCTGATTATTCTGTCTTTATCTCATTCATAAAGAGCAGATTTAATCCTGAATCCATTTATTTTTTTGGTACCCACCCAATCTGATCGTAATATCATAATAATAGGTAGAAATTGGATCAATTTTTATATTCTATACAAGACTCCATAAGTGGAAGTGATAGAATTTTTTTTCCAGGAATGTTTTA